TTGGGAGAAGCCATTGAGACTGGGTGGGCTAAAAAGTTTTGGTTGTATGAGTTTATTTTTGAAAATTTTCTACTAATACTAAAATATGGGTTATATTTTGTGGACTACTAGAATAGAAATCCGCCTCCAAGTTTAATTTAGTTTTAATGTTTTTGGGGTTTGACATTAAGATTTTTGGAGGGGGTTGGGGGGTTTGGTGAGTGTATTTTTAGTATTATTTTTAGAATATGTCCTACAAGCATTAAAAATTAGCCTTAGGTGATTTGGTTATGTGGATAAATGACACTTAACTAGAAAGTCCAGCTAGACTCAGGGCTGACCTTCATGCCTTGACGGCTATGTTGAGTCATAGCATCCTAAAAAATAAAAATACCAAAGGCACGAGACCACAGTTATGTTGGGCATGGGCTGATTAGACCCGTACCATCGAGATGTCTTATTTAAGGGGAACGTATGGGCGATAACGCATTTGATGGCCCTGAAGTAAGAACCAGATGTCTGATAAAGTTTCATATTAGCTACCCCCAAGTTTTATGGGCCCGGAGCGAGAAGAGGGGCATTAAGTGGGCGGGTTGATGATTTCACGGAGGATGGTAGATATTTAGATTTATGGGGAAGGGGATAGTCATATGGAAGATAAAGGTTTATGACTTAATGGTGTATGTCTAATAACACAGATATGTCTGTAAAACATTAATTAAAATGTTTTGTTTAATATTCATGTGTTTATAAATTTTAAGTTAAAATATAATTAATGTCTTAATTCATTGATTTATTATACTTGCTTATATGCTAGTGGTAAATAATTTAATGTACGATATACATTAATGTTAGCTTGTACTATATAAATTTATGTACTGTTCAAGAAGTAGTTTAATTAGAATTTCAGCTTTGGGTGTTGATGGTAGGGAAATAATCCTTCTTCTTGATGCCTTGAGAAGATTAATGTCTTCGTTTCTGGTTTACAAAACCAGGGTAATATCTATACTATCAGGGCATAGGTTTCATTTAAGTATCTTATCTTCGATAATTCCTGAGATGGGTATAAGGATTAAGATAATTGAGAAGTAGCTAATGGAGGCTAGTTGACCAATGATAATGAATGGGTGTTCAACGGGTTGGCCTCCAATTCAGGTTAGGATAAGGAGGTTAGCTGCTAGGACTCAATATAATATTTGGGTAATTGGGCGGAAAATAAGACTTCGTTGTTTTGAGGTGTGGAGTAGAGGTATAAGTGCTAGAATTAAGATTGATAGGACGAGAGCTACTACTCCTCCTAGTTTATTGGGAATTGATCGTAGGATAGCGTAAGCAAATAGGAAGTACCATTCTGGTTTAATGTGGGGTGGTGTATTGAGTGGATTTGCGGGTGTGTAATTGTCTGGGTCTCCTAATAAGTCTGGGAAAAATAGGACTAGTGTTATGAAGGTTAAGATGAGAATAAATACACCTAGTAGGTCTTTTACGGTGTAGTATGGGTGGAATGGAATTTTGTCTGCGTCAGAGTTAAGGCCTGTTGGGTTGTTAGAGCCTGTCTCATGTAGAAAAAGTAAATGAACAATTACTAAAGCTGTAATGATGAATGGTAGAATGAAGTGAAAGGCAAAGAATCGTGTTAGAGTGGCTTTATCAACTGAGAACCCTCCTCAGATTCATTCTACTAGTGTTGTTCCGATGTATGGGATGGCTGATAGTAGGTTGGTAATTACTGTTGCTCCTCAAAATGATATTTGTCCTCATGGGAGTACGTAACCTATGAATGCGGTAGCTATAACAGCAAATAGTAGGATTACTCCGATATTTCATGTTTCAGTAAAGGTGTAGGATCCGTAGTAGACTCCTCGTCCTACATGTATGAATAAGCAGACAAAGAATATTGAAGCTCCGTTTGCGTGTATATATCGTATTAGTCAGCCGTAGTTTACGTCTCGGCAAATATGTGTAACTGATGAGAATGCTGTTATTGTATCTGATGTGTAGTGTATAGCTAGAAATAATCCTGTGATGATTTGAATTATGAGACATAAGCCTAGTAGGGAGCCAAAATTTCATCAGGATGAAATGTTAGATGGGGTTGGTAAGTCAATGAAGGAGTGGTTGATGATTTTAATTAAGGGGTGTGTTTTTCGGATGTTTGTCATTATTTGTTTCTATAGTTGAATTACAACGGTGATTTTTCATGTCATTAGTTACAGTTAAATGCTGTATAGAAATAGTGACTAATTATATTTTTATTTTAAGTTTAGTATTTTTAACAGGGAGTTTAGGGTTGGCTTTGAAGCCTTCTCCTATCTATGGTGGGTTTGGTTTAGTTATTTGCGGTTGTATGGGGTGTCTTATGGTTTTAGGGTTTGGTGGTTCTTTTTTAGGTTTAATAGTATTTTTAGTTTATTTAGGTGGTATGTTAGTTGTGTTTGGTTATACTACTGCTATGGCTACAGAGGAGTATCCTGAAACATGGGGTTCTAATTGGTTAGTTTTTTGGCTCTTGATTGTTGGGGTTTTTATGGAGATAGTGTATGTATATTTTCTTAATTATTATAATGAGAATGAGTTAATCGATTTGGGTGGGTTGAATGATTGATTGATGTACGAGATTGATGATGTAGGTGTAATGTTGGAAGGTGGTGTTGGGGTTGCAGCAATTTATAGTTGTGCTACTTGAATGATGGTAGTTGCTGGTTGGTCTTTATTTGCTGGGATTTTTATTATTATTGAGATTACTCGGGATTAATAATGTATAGGCTGATGATTAGTAAGATTGAAATGAGGAATGACATAAAGTAAAGTTTTACTAGTCCTTTTTGGTTTGTTGTTATTTTTGATATGTTTATATGTATTGTGGAGATAGATTTTGGGATAGCTTTTTCTAGTCAGATTGAATCTAGAGTACTTGATGATAATTTTAAACTTGTGTTGAGGGTACTAAGTGGGATAATGCGATGTATGATTGAGGGAAAGTATCCTAGTGAGGTTGAGAATGATGTACGTGGGTTATTTTTGGGTAGGGAGAATTTTAGGGTGAGATTGTTAAGTTCTAGTGAGACAGTAAATCCTAGAATAGAGATTAATAATGCTATAGTTTTTAGGTAAGGGGGTATGGTAAGAATTTGGAGATTGGTTGGTGGAATGTTTAGGGAGATAATAAATCCTCCTATAATGCTACCTAGTGCTAATCGTTTGATTGGGTTAATGATGTTGGGGTTGTTTTCGTTGATAATAATTACTGGTGGGAAACGTGGTTTTGTTATTACAGCGAAGTAGATGATTCGTATACTGTATATGGCTGTTATTGATGTGGCAATGAGAGTGATTAGTAGGGCTCAGGCGTTTGTATTGCACGTGTTAATGGATTCAATAATTGAGTCTTTTGAGTAGAATCCTGTTAGGAATGGCATGCCTGTGAGGGCTAGGCTTCCAATAGTTAAGCAGGATGAGGTGATTGGAAGCGTTTTTATTATATTTCCTATTTTACGGATGTCTTGTTCGTCATTGAGGCTGTGAATGATTGACCCTGAACATAGGAATAATATAGCTTTGAAGAATGCATGTGTGCAGATGTGGAGAAAGGCTAGGTAGGGTTGGTTGATTCCTAACGTTACTATTATTAGGCCTAGCTGACTAGATGTGGAAAATGCTACAATTTTTTTAATGTCGTTTTGAGTTAAAGCACAGATAGCTGTAAATAGTGTGGTTAAGGCTCCTAAACATAGTATTATTGTTAGGATGGAAGAATTATTTGATGTAAGGGGATGAAATCGAATTATTAGGAAGATACCTGCTACTACTATTGTACTTGAGTGTAATAGTGCTGAAACTGGGGTTGGGCCTTCTATAGCTGAAGGGAGTCATGGGTGCAGCCCAAATTGGGCTGATTTTCCTATTGCTGCAATTAGCAGTCCTATGAGTGGGATTAGGCTATTGTTGTTGGTTAATAGAATTTGTTGGAGTTCTCAGGAGTTGGAATTGAGGCAGAATCATGTTATAGCCAGGATAAGACCAATGTCGCCAATTCGGTTGTATAGAATTGCTTGGAGGGCTGCGGTGTTAGCATCTGTACGTCCATATCATCATCCGATGAGTAGGAATGATATAATTCCGACTCCTTCTCATCCGATGAAAAGCTGAAATAGGTTGTTGGCGGAAGTTAAAATTAGTATAGTAATTAAGAATAGAATCAGGTATTTTATGAATCGGTTGATGTTGATGTCTGAGTGTATATATCATGAAGAGAATTGTATAATGGATCAAGTTACATAGAGGGCTACGGATAGAAATAAAAGAGAGAAGTAGTCAATTTTAAAGCTTATTGAGATTTTGATCGAGTTTATTGTTATTCAGTGTCAGTTGGTAACTATGTATTCTGTGTTAGATTGGAGGAATAGTAAAAGCGGTAGAAGGCTTAAAATGAATGAGAATTTAATTGATAAGATGGCCAGGGATGGGAATTTAGTGGGTTTGATTAGGTTAGTTATGGATAGTAAGACAGGAAAAGTGAGTATAATAAAGATTATTAGGATTGAGGATGAAATAGTGTTGATTACTTTTATCTGGAATTGCACCAGTAATTTTTGGTTCCTAAGACCAATGGATTACTTTTATCCTATAAAAGTAAGAAAGCCATGTGTTTTAAGCATGGGTACATGAATTAGCAGTTCTTGTATACTTTCTTGGTAAATAAGGAATTTCAATATCCTCGTTTTTAGATTCACAGTCTAATGTTTTTGTAAACTATATTTACACGCTGAAAGTCCCATGATAAGTTTTGGGTTAATGGTGAGTAAAATAAGTGGGATTACGTGAAGGGTTATAAGGGCTAGTTCTCGTGTGTGTGAAGGTTGCAGGTTGTTTATGTGGCTTGTTAGTTTTCCTCGTTGAGTTATAATAATTATATATATTGAATATAGAGCGGTAATAACAATGTTTAGGCCGATGAGAATGATAGAAATATTGCATCAGGAGAATAATGACATGGTAATGAATAATTCACCAATTAAGTTGATTGATGGTGGGAGGGCTAAGTTTGCTAGACTGCCTAGAAGTCATATTATTGCTATTAGTGGAAAGATTATTTGTAAACCTCGGGCTATAATTATTGTTCGACTATGAATACGTTCGTAGTTTGAGTTAGCTAAACAAAATAATAGAGAGGAAGTTAGACCATGGGCGATTATGAGTATTGTGGCTCCTATAAAGCTTCATGGTGTTTGGATTATGATAGATGCAATGACTAAGGCTATGTGGCTTACTGAGGAGTAGGCAATAAGTGATTTTAGATCTGTTTGGCGAAGGCAGATTGAACTTGTTATAATTATTCCTCATATAGATAAAAGCATAAAGGGGTAGCACATATGGTTTGTTAGGGGGTCTAGGATGATGGCAACTCGTATTATTCCGTATCCTCCTAGTTTTAATAAAATGGCGGCTAGGATTATTGAGCCTGCGATTGGGGCTTCAACGTGGGCTTTTGGTAATCATAGATGGACTCCGTATAATGGTATTTTGATAAGGAATGCTATCATGCATGATAATCATAGGATGTTGTTGGATCATGTATTATTGATATGTGTGGTTGTTAGAGATAGAATTAGGAAGTTGAGAGTTCCTGTTGAGTTTTGAATTGAAATGAGAGCAATTAGAAGTGGAATTGAGCCAATTAGTGTATAGAATAAAAAGTATAGTCCTGCGTTTAGTCGTTCTGTTTGGTTCCCCCATCGTGTAATAATTACAAGTGTGGGGATCAGGGTGGCTTCAAATAGGATATAAAATAGGATTAATTCTGTTACGGAGAATGTCAAAATAAGTAAAATTTGTAGACTGATTAATATTGATACATACAATTTTTGATAGACAAATTTTTCTTTTTTTAGGTGGTTTTGGCTGGCTATTAATATGAGGGGTAGTAATCAAGTTGTTAGAATGATAAGTGGGGTGGACAGAGGGTCTGAAGAAAAGGAGATTGAGTGATTTTGATTGTTGTCGTTATGTCATAATAGGATTAAGCTAATGAGACTAATTAGGAAACTGTAAGTGGTTACATTAGTTCAGAATTTTTTTGTTTTTGATAATCAGGTAAGCGGGATTAATATTAGTGAGGGAAAAATAATTTTTAGCATTGTAGAAGGTTGAGATTTTGTACATAGTCAGTTCCGTAGGTGTTAGAAACTTTTACTAGAAGAGCTAAACCTACTGCTGCTTCGCATGCGGCGAATACTAGAATTGTAATGGGGATTGGGAATGATGCTATGGAGTTAGAATTTAAGGTAGATATGGAGATTATAATGAAAAGAGATAATATCATTCCTTCTAAACATAGGAGGGTAGATATAAGGTGTGAACGGAATATGAGAGTACCTATGAGTGAGAAGGAGAAGGCTAATGTTAGATTTAGAAGAGTGGTAGTCATTGTTGGCAATTATGAGCTTTTTCATAATCTAATGAGTCGAAATCATTAATTTTTGTTAAACTAATTGCCATTTATTCTGTTCATTCTAATCCTTTTTGTGACCATTCGTAAGCTAGTCCTAGAGATAGAATAGTTACTAAAATAAAGGCTGAGTACATTATGATGTTAATGTCTGTTGTTTGGATTGCTCATGGAAGGGGAAGCAATAAGGCGATTTCTAGGTCAAAAAGTAAAAATGTGATGGCTACTAGGAAGAATTTTATTGAAAATGGTAAGCGTGCAGAGCTTGTGGGGTCAAATCCACATTCATATGGATTAGCTTTTTCTGAGTATACATTTATTTGGGGTAATCAGAATGCAATTGAAATAAGTGTGAAGGATAATAGGCTATTGATCAAGATAACAGTAAATAGGTTGATTACTCTCTTCTGAGTTCTATCAGAATTAACTGATTGGAGGTCAGTGGTATTAATTATACTAAGGGAGTATGATCCTCATCAATAGATTGAGACGTAAAGGAATAGTCAGACGACATCTACGAAATGTCAGTATCATGCTGCAGCTTCAAATCCGAAATGGTGTTTAGATGTGAAGTGGAATTTTAGTTGTCGTAATAGGCAGACAATGAGAAAAGATGATCCGATGATTACATGGAGGCCGTGAAATCCTGTTGCTATAAAGAAGGTAGATCCGTAGATACCATCTGAGATTGAGAAAGATGTTTCGAAATATTCTGAGGCTTGAAGGATAGTAAAATATAGTCCTAGTAAAATAGTAATTAATAAGGCTTGGTTCATATGATTTCGTTTACCCTCTATAAGGCTGTGATGGGCTCATGTGATTGATACTCCTGATGCTAGAAGTACTGATGTGTTGAGGAGAGGGACTTCTAGTGGGTTTAGGGGTGAAATTCCTATTGGTGGTCAGCAGCTTCCTAGATCATGGGTTGGCGCTAAGCTTGAGTGGTAAAAGGCTCAGAAAAATCCTGCGAAAAAAAAGACTTCTGAGATGATAAACAGAATTATTCCATATCGTAACCCCTTTTGAACTGTAGGAGTATGATGACCTTGGAAAGTTCCTTCGCGGATTACATCTCGTCATCATTGATATATTGTTAGTATGTTTGTTAGTAGGCCTATTGTTAATATAATAGTGGAATTGTAGTGAAATCATATTACTAGGCCTGAGGTAAGGAAGAGAGCTGAAAAAGCTCCTGTTAGTGGTCATGGACTAGGGTTGACTATGTGGTATGCGTGTGTTTGGTGGGTCATTATGTGTTATCATGTAAATACAGGCTTACTAAGAGGGTGAATACGTAGGCTTGAATTAGGGCTACGGCAAATTCTAATATTGTTAATAATAGTAGGATAATAAATGTGATTGTGGCTGTTGGTGGGCTGATGTTTATAAGTACTAGGGTTGCTCCTCCAATAAGGTGGATTAATAGGTGTCCTGCAGTGATATTAGCGGTTAGTCGTACTGCTAGTGCTATAGGTTGAATAAATAGACTGATGGTTTCGATAATGATTAGTATTGGAATAAGTGATATTGGGGTTCCTTGTGGTAGAAAGTGGGCTAAAGAGTTTTTTAGTTTATGACGGAATCCTAGAATTACTGCGCCTGCTCATAGGGGGATTGCTATACTTAGATTTATTGATAGTTGAGTAGTTGGTGTGAAGGTGTGGGGTAGTAATCCAAGAAGGTTTGTAGATCCAATAAATATAATTAGGGAGACAATTATTAGTGCTCAAGTTCGTCCTTTTGGTGTGTGAATTAGTATTATTTGTTTGATGATAAGTTTGATTAATCAATGTTGGAAAGAGTGGAGGCGGTTGTTGATTAGTCGTTCTGATGATGGAAATAGAATTGATGGGAATATGATAATGGTAATTACGATTGGTAGGCCTATTACTGTTGGGGTTATGAAAGAGGTAAATAGATTTTCGTTCATTTTAGTTCTCAAGGGGTTTTTGTGCTAGTTGTTGATAACAGTTTTGGTGATGGGGATATTGGGAATGTTTGTGAAGAAATTTTTAATTGAAATAAAATAAATAATGTAATTATTGACGAGACAATTGTGGTAAATCATGTGGATGTGTCTAATTGTGGCATATCACTACGGAGATTAAAGGTCTCTAACTTTAACTTAAAAGGTTAACGCTCTTAGCTTCATAGTGAGGATTAGATTATTGAGGCTGATCAATTTTCGAAATATTTTAGAGGTACTATTTCAAGGACAATAGGTATAAAACTATGATTAGATCCGCAGATTTCGGAGCATTGACCGTAGAATAAGCCTGGGCGATTTGATGTGACTGTAGCCTGGTTTAAGCGTCCTGGGATTGCGTCAGTTTTAAGTCCTAACGATGGGACGGCTCATGAGTGAAGTACGTCTTCTGATGAGATTAGTATACGAATTGGGAGTTCTATAGGTAAGACTACTCGGTTATCTACTTCTAAGAGGCGCAGTTCTCCTGGCTTTAATTCATTTGTTGGAATTATGTAAGAGTCAAAGCATAAGTCTTCATAGTCAGTATATTCGTAACTTCAGTATCATTGGTGGCCCATGGTTTTTACTGTTAAAACAGGGTTGTTGATTTCGTCTATTATGTATAGAATTCGTAAGGATGGGAGGGCGATTAGAATTAGGATTGCGGCTGGTAGAATTGTTCAGATTGTCTCAACTTCTTGAGCATCTATTGTGCTTGTGTGGGTTAGTTTTGTTGTCAGTATAAGTGAAATAATGTAGAGTACTAGAGAGCTGATAAGGAACACGATTATAAGTGTATGATCATGGAAGTTTATAAGTTCTTCTATAATAGGTGATGTAGCGTCTTGTAGGCCTAGTTGAAATGGGTATGCCATGTAAGATATATAGATTTTACTCTATAATTTAACTTCGACAAAGTTATGTAATTGTTTTACTAATATCTTATCGAGAAAGACATAGAGGTTATGAGATTGGCTTGAAACCAATTTTAGGGGGTTCGAGTCCTTCCTTTCTTATTTTGTTTTTACATAAGAAGGTTCTTCGAATGTATGGTAAGGTGGAGGACATCCGTGAATTCATTCAAGATTAGTTGAGGTATAAGAGACATATAAGACCTCTCGTTTTGAGGCAAAAGCTTCTCAAATTATAAAGATTATTACTAGTACGGCTGTCAGTGAGATAAATGATCCTATGGAAGACACAGTATTTCATGTGGTATAAGCGTCTGGGTAGTCTGAATATCGTCGAGGTATTCCTGATAAGCCTAGGAAGTGTTGAGGGAAGAATGTTAAGTTTACTCCTACAAACATAATAGCGAAATGAGCTTTAGCTCATGTGTCGTTTAGAGTATAACCTGAGAATAGTGGGAATCAGTGGACAAAGCCGGCTATGATAGCGAACACTGCTCCTATAGACAGAACATAGTGAAAATGGGCTACTACATAATATGTGTCATGAAGTACAATATCTAAAGATGAATTTGATAATACGATTCCAGTAAGACCTCCAACTGTAAATAAAAAGATGAAGCCTAGGGCTCATAACATAGCTGGTGATCATTTAATATTTCCTCCATGTAATGTAGCTAATCAGCTGAATACTTTTACACCAGTTGGAATAGCAATAATTATGGTGGCTGATGTAAAATATGCTCGTGTGTCTACGTCTATTCCTACTGTAAACATGTGGTGGGCTCATACGATAAAGCCTAAGAATCCGATGGATATTATAGCTCATACCATTCCTATATAGCCAAATGGTTCTTTTTTCCCTGAGTAGTAAGTAACTACATGAGAGATAATTCCAAAGCCAGGTAGGATAAGAATGTAGACCTCTGGGTGTCCAAAAAATCAAAATAAGTGTTGGTAAAGAATTGGGTCTCCTCCCCCTGCAGGATCAAAGAAAGTTGTATTAAGGTTTCGATCTGTTAGAAGTATTGTAATTCCTGCAGCTAGGACTGGAAGGGATAGAAGTAGGAGGACAGCGGTAATTAGGACAGATCAAACAAATAATGGTGTTTGATATTGAGTTATGGCTGGTGGTTTTATGTTAATAATAGTAGTAATAAAGTTAATTGCCCCTAGAATTGATGAAACACCAGCCAAGTGTAGGGAGAAAATTGTTAGGTCTACTGATGCTCCGGCATGGGCTAAGTTACCTGCTAGAGGGGGGTAAACAGTTCATCCTGTTCCTGCTCCGGCTTCTACTGTTGAAGATGCTAATAGGAGAAGAAAAGATGGTGGGAGGAGTCAGAAACTTATATTGTTTATTCGTGGGAATGCCATATCTGGGGCTCCAATTATTAGTGGTACAAGTCAGTTTCCAAAGCCTCCAATTATTATTGGTATAACTATAAAAAAGATTATAACGAAAGCATGGGCAGTGACAACTACATTGTAGATCTGATCGTCGCCCAGAAGTGCGCCTGGCTGACCTAGCTCTGCTCGAATTAAAATACTGAGTGCTGTGCCGACTATGCCTGCTCAAGCACCAAATAATAAATATAGAGTTCCGATATCTTTATGGTTAGTTGAAAATAGTCAACGATTTACGAACATAGGTAAAATGGCTGAGTAAAGCATTAGACTGTAAATCTAAGCACAGAGGTTAAACCCTCTTTTTGCCAAGCCTTAAGGTGATCTTCATGTCGAATTGCAAATTCGAAGGGGTAGAGAAAACACTCTACTAAGGCTTCTCCCGCCTCGTTTCTATTAGGCGGGAGAAGTAGATTGAAGCCAGAGTTAGGGTATTTAGCTGTTAACTAAAATTTCGTAGGTTGTAGTCCTACCAGTCTAGATAAGGTCTTAGCTTAATTAAAGCAATTGATTTGCATTCATTAGATGTAGGATGAAGGCCTACAGTCCTTATCAGAAGTTAAACTGTATGTTTTCTTAGGGCTTTGAAGGCTCTTGGACTTGTATATCCTAAACTTCTATATGATTAGTTGGGGTGAGAGTGGTAGTGTGAGAGTGCTGATAATTGTTATTAGAGGGAGTGTAGGATTGTATTTTGGGTGTGCTATGTGTGAGAGTATCTTAGAGTTGTTATTGGTTGGGAATATTGTTATTGAGGTTGAGTAAATTAGGCGGGTGTAGAAGAATAAGTTTAGGAGTGCTATAATGGCTATTGTAGTTGTTAAGATTGGGCAGTTATTTTTTAATAGTTCTGTGATGGTGACTCATTTTGGTAGGAATCCTGTTAGGGGTGGTAGGCCTCCAAGGGATATAAGGATGGGGGGGATAATAATTATTATTACTGGTGTTTTATTTCATAGGAGGGAGATTGAGTTGATGGATGTAGAGTTATTAATTATTAATGTAATAAATATAGGGACAGTCATTATGATGTAAATGGTTAGGTTGAGTAATGTGATTGTTGGGTTGTAAGGGAGAATAGCGATTATTCATCCTATATGGGTAATTGATGAAAATGCTATGATTTTTCGGGTTTGTGTTTGGTTTAATCCACCTCATGCTCCGATGAAAATGGATAGGATGGCTAGGGTTAAAACAATACTTGGATTTAGGAGTTGGTGAATTTGGGTTAGGATAGATAAGGGGGCGATTTTTTGTCATGTAAGAATGATTAGGCCGGTATGGAGAGGGATGCCTTGTGTTACTTCTGGGAGTCAATAGTGAAATGGTGCTAGTCCCAGTTTTATTGATAGTGAAATAAGTGTAATGTTAAGTAGGAGGTTGTTTGTTTGTTGTTGGAATATTCATGAGCCTAGTTGTTTATAGTTAAGAATAATAGCTAATAGAAGAATTATTGAGGCGGTGGCTTGTGTGATGAAATATTTTGTTGCAGCTTCAGTTGATCGTGGGTTTTTTTTGTTAATTAGTAATGGGATGATTGCTAGGAGGTTTATTTCTAGTCCTACTCATATTAATAGTAGGTTGGTACTTGATATGGTAATTACAGGGCCTATGAAGATAGTGAAGTAGATAATGATGAGAGTGATAGGGTTAATTAGTACGGGAAGGGTTTAAACCAACATTTTCGGGGTATGGGCCCGATAGCTTAATTAGCTGACCTTACTATAGAATGAGGTGTTTAGGTAGCACGAAGAATTTTGAATTCTTAGGAATAGGTTCAAGTCCTGTTGTTCTAGAAATAAGAGGGCTTGAACCTCTATGATTTACTCTATCAAAGTAATTCTTTTGTCAGACATATTTCTAAATATATGGTGGGATGCTTGCTATAAAAATTGGTAGAGATACATGTCATATGCAGAATGCTAATGTTAATGGTAAGAAATTTTTTCATAGTAGGTGTATGAGTTGGTCATATCGGAAGCGTGGGTATGATGCTCGGATTCATAGGAATGTTGTTGATAGTAGTAGCGTTTCTACTATGAAGTTGATTGAGTAGAGTTCGGGTGCGTGTATATTGTATAGGGGTCCTAGGAATACAATGGTTGTTAGAGCATTTATTAGGATAATATTAGTGTATTCGGCTATGAAGAATAGTGCAAATGGTCCGGCTGCGTATTCGACGTTAAATCCGGAGACAAGTTCAGATTCTCCTTCTGTTAAGTCGAATGGAGCTCGGTTTGTTTCTGCTAGGGTTGAGATGTATCATATTATGGCTATTGGTCAGGTTGGGATAATAAGTCAGATTTTTTCTTGGGTAGTTATAAGTATTTGTAGGGAGAAAGATCCACTTATTAGGAGGACTGATAATAGGATAATGGCTATTGTCACTTCGTATGAAATTGTTTGGGCTACTGCTCGTAGGGCACCGAATAATGAGTATTTTGAGTTAGATGCTCATCCTGATCATAGGATGGAATAGACAGATAGGCTTGATGTAGCTAGGATAAATAGAATGCCTAGGTTAAGGTTGATTAGTGGGTGAGGTATGGGTAGGGGGATTCATAGACTTAAGGCTAGTGATAGTGATAAGGTTGGAGCAATAATGAATAGTGATATTGAAGTTGTTAGTGGACGTATTGGCTCTTTTATAAATAGTTTTATAGCGTCTGCAAATGGTTGTAGGATGCCATATGGCCCTACGATATTGGGTCCTTTTCGTAGTTGTATATATCCTAGGATTTTTCGTTCTACTAGTGTAAGGAAGGCTATGGCGATTAGGATGGGAAGTAGAAGTGTTAGGATATTAATAAAGTGCATTATTAGGGAGAGGATTTGAACCTCTGGTGTTAAGGTTTTAAATCTTATGCAATTTCCTGGCTCTGCCACCCTAATAACCTTATCTAGGTGTTTGTTTTGTACATGTATATTTTATTGAGATTAACTTCATAAATTGTATCGAGAGCGCTTTGGAAAGTTGGCTCTATTTCTCTTGTCCTTTCGTACTGGGAGAAATTGTTAATAGATAGAAACCGACCTGGATTACTCCGGTCTGAACTCAGATCACGTAGGACTTTAATCGTTGAACAAACGAACCATTAATAGCTTCTGCGCCATTGGGATGTCCTGATCCAACATCGAGGTCGTAAACCCTAATTGTCGATATGGACTCTAAAATAGGATTGCGCTGTTATCCCTAGGGTAACTTGGTCCATTGATCAAAATTTTTGGGTCAATAAGATATGTGATTTACTTTGACTTGTGGGTCTTTGTTATAATCATTCGGAGGATTTTTTATTCTCCGAGGTCACCCCAACCGAAATTTTAAGCTTAGGATTATTTGTGTTGTACCGTTGGGTTGTGAGAATAATAATTAAGCCTTAAATTTAAGCTCCATAGGGTCTTCTCGTCTTATTTGGGTATTCCAGCCTCTTCACTGGAAGGTCAATTTCACTGATTAAAAATAAGAGACAGTTGAATCCTCGTTTAGCCGTTCATTCTAGTCCCTAATTAAGGAACAAGTGATTATGCTACCTTTGCACGGTCAGGATACCGCGGCCGTTAAAAAATTTTCACTGGGCAGGCAATGCCTCTAATACTTGATATGCTAGAGGTGATGTTTTTGGTAAACAGGCGGGATTCGGGTTTGCCGAGTTCCTTTTATTTTTTTTAATCTTTCCTTAAAGCACTCCTGTGTTGGGTTAACAGTTTAATGTTAGGGGGTTCAATCTTTGGGGCTAATACCTATAATTTGGTAAATAACAATGGGTATCCGGTGTTGTTATACACTTGTGCTTGGAGAATAAAGATTCTTGTTACTCATATTAACAGTATCTCATCTATGTTCCTATAGATTAACCCAATTGATAGAGTAGGAATTTATTGTTATTTGTTGTATTAGTGGACTTTTAGTGTTGAGCTTGAACGCTTTCTTTATTGGTGGCTGCTTTAAGGCCTACAATGGTTAAGTGATAGTCTTTATTTATTCACTACTTAAGGTTTTTTCCGTTCCTAAAGAGCTGTCCCTCTTTTGGCTAAATTTTAAATTTACGTGAGGATTAGATGTTCTTTTTGGTAAATTTAAAGTTGAACTGATATTCATTTTTTTGGGTAACCAGCTATCACCAAGCTCGTTTGGCTTTTCACCTCTACCTAAAAATCATCCCACTATTTTGCTACATAGACGGGTTGATTCAATAAATTGTTTTTAGGTAGCTCGTTTGGTTTCGGGGTTCCTAACTTAAGTTCTTTTTGTTAGGTGTTTTCTAGTTAATTCATTATGCAAAAGGTACAAGGGTTTATCTTTGCTTGTTTTTACTTTAAAATATTCTTTCATCTTTCCCTTGCGGTACTTGTTCTATAGCTCCTGTGGTAATGTTCTTTCTCCAATACTGATAATAGGTTGAATGTTTTGGTTTAATATAAGTAATAGTTGTGTAGGAGTTTGTTAGGGCTAGAGTTAGTTCAAAGTGTTCATTTGTGGTGAATTCTTCTGGGTGTAGGCCAGATGCTTTATATTAAGCTACACTATGATTATTCCAAGCACACTTTCCAGTATGCTTACCTTGTTACGACTTATCTCCTCTCATAAATTGTGTTTTTTGTATTATTTATTGGTAAATTAATTTAGTTTGAGGAGGGTGACGGGCGGTGTGTGCGTACTTCATTGCTCAATTCAATTAAGCTCTCTATTCTTAATTTACTACTAAATCCTCCTTGGTCCTTTAGTTTCATAAAGGGTTTCGTATGTTCTTGTAAAGAAAATGTGGCCCATTTCTTCCCATCTCATTGGCTACACCTTGACCTAACGTTTTTATGTTTAATTATTGTGCTTACTTTAAGACCTTTTTAGGGTTTGCTGAAGATGGCGGTATATAGGCTGAATTAGCAAGGGATGGTGAGGTAAAGCGGGGTTTATCGATTATAGAACAGGCTCCTCTAGATGGATATAAAGTACCGCCAAGTCCTTTGAGTTTTAAGCTGTGGCTAGTAGTTCTCTGGCAAATAATTTTGTTAATAAAATTATTTAGGTTTAGGGCTAAGCATAGTGGGGTATCTAATCCCAGTTTGGATCTTAGCTATCGTGTAAAATTATATTAGAATTACTTTCGTTGTTGATTTTAGGTCTAAACAATGAATTTTCACATATAAGTTAGATTTTAATTCTATTTTTTGTGGCTAGTTTACACGTTTTACGCCGTAAATAGTTAGTTTGGGTTAATCGTATGACCGCGGTGGCTGGCACGAAATTTACCAACCCTTAGAGGTGTGACTTAGTCAAACTTTCGTTTATTGCTTAATGTTTATCACTGCTGAATCCCGTGGGGGCGTGGCTTGGCAAGGTGTTTTGAGCTATTCTATGTGCTTGATACCCTCTCCTTAAAATTTAATTTAAATGTTTAAGGGATTTTACACTGGTGTATGGATGTTTGCATGTGTAATTCTACCTCTAATTAACTATAAGGCCAGGACCAAACCTTTGTGTTTATGGGATTGTTAAGATCCATCTAAGCATTTTCAGTGCTTTGCTTTGGTTATATTAAGCTACATTAAC